CCCCAATAATTAATTCTCGCTGACCACGTCCTATAGGAATCATCGAATCAATAGCAATAAGTCCTGTTTGAAGAGGCTCATATACCGAACGTCTAGAAATAATACCCGGGGCGGGAGATTCAATTAACCGGGATTCAGAAGCTGAAATTTCACCTCGACCATCAATAGGTTTAGCCAGGGCATTTATAACACGGCCCAAAAAAGCCTCACTTACCGGTATCTGAGCAATTCTTCCTGTTGCTTTTACAGAACTTCCCTCTTGTATCATCAAACCGTCACCCATTAATACAACACCGACATTATTTGATTCCAAATTCAGAGCAATGCCTATCGTACCTTCTTCAAATTCTACTAATTCCCCTGCCATTACTTCATCAAGACCATAAATACGAGCAATGCCGTCGCCTACTTGGAGTACAGTACCGGTATTTAAAATCTTTACTTCTCTATTATATTGCTCAATACGTTCACGGATAATATTACTAATTTCATCTGCTCGAATAGTTACCATGAGTGTTTCTTAATTCTTTATTTTTGTTTGAAAGAAAAATAATGCCTGCAGTAGAAAGACTAACCCTTTATTTCTTTCATCGTTCCAAACATGCCAATATTAGTACTGATGGTACGTAAATGTAACTCGTCGTTCAAACAACTATTCAGAGTTCCTAGAGCTCCTTGTAAGGCTTGTTGGAAAACCCGTTGTCGAACTTGATTAATAGCTTTTTGTTGTTCAAACTGAATGGTTTCATTTTTGTAATTTTCTAATTGTTCCAAAGTCTTATAAGTTGAATTAATCAAATTCAATTTTTCTCGTTCTATCTCAGAGTAGCCATTCGCTCGAAACTGCTCCGCTTCCATTTCTACTTTCCGCAAGCGGGCCCGTGCTTTTTCCAGCCGTTCCACGGCCCCCTCGCGTAGTTCTTCTGAATTTTGAATAGTCTTCAAGATCCGCTGTTTTCGATTATCTAATAAATCACTTAATGAAAGTAGATTATCTTTCCATTCATTTCAAAACTTCCACAATCCCTTCCCGAACCAAACATGAATCTTTCAATTCATTTGGCTCTCACGCTCAATTACTTATCTTATGTATGGGGGAAGCTCCCTAGCTTTTTTTAATGGAATGAGCCTATCCTCTCTTCTCTATTCATATTCGTGAAAGTATAGAAACTTATCACTAATCCAAGAACATAATATTCGGAGGACTCTTCTGACCAAACAAATAATTGTCAGCAAAGTTGTTTTTTTTCTTCAAATCCAAAGAATTCTTCTTACTTTATACATAGGTCATCGATTCAGCATTGGATAAAAAAGATAAAAAAAGGGGGGGTGAAATATCAATTTTTCCAATTAAAAAAAATCAAATACAAATAAAGGGTTCAAATCATTTTTTTATCGACATGAGTGTTTTATATCGAAAAAAAAAAATTCCAACTCTTTGAAACCATTTCTGTATTAACATATTCTGTATTAACATAGTAGTAGAAAGAGTACCACGCTGCATCTGGACTTCAAACGATTTAGCTTTAACCCTGTTAACGGTCCCACATTATTGGTTGATAGAGAATCAAAGTAGATTTACCAATGAATCACGAAATGCTATGGTTCTTAAATATGATTTATTAATTTATTCAGAAGTAATTCGCGGAATCGTGCACCTTTTCGAGTTATAACGAAAAAAGTGCAGTTGGTTGGATCCAGCCTATTCTTGAAATAAACAACTCGCACACACTCCCTTTCCAAAAAAAATCAATACACCAAAGACTACACTTAGATTTATTGGATTTGTTGCTAAAATATCGGTATTAAACCCGAAACTCCCGGCGAATGGCCAATAACCCAAGGAAAGGAAAGAATCGGTTACATTTTTCATATGATCTCCTCTTTCTTATTCTTATAGATAGACTAATTATCTATATTTTTTTTATTCTATTATTTTTCTAAATTAAATAGAATTAAATAGAGTATTATAAAGTAAAAAAGTAAAAATATATATATTGATTTATAGATGTAAATGGATTTTTTTTTTTTTCAATTGGAAATTTCCAATAAGTGGAAATTTCCAATAAGAATGATACTTATTAGAATTAGGTACCAGGTATTATGTCAGTTGCAAAATAAAATTTCTCGTTTGTTGCAATACTTCCTAAAAAAAGTTCCATTAGACTAAGAGAAGAAAGCGAGTTGATCGGCTAATTGAATTCCTCATCCTCAAATCAGTCCTGTCCAAGGGTTGTTGTCACAACGAATAAGAAATTGTAGGAGTGAAATCTTCATATAATTCGAAAAAGCAAGAGCATCAAATCCAAGGAAATAAAAAAGAAAAACAAAATTTTTTTTAGGATTAAACAAAGGGATTCGCAAATAAAAGCGCTAATGCCACAACCAGTCCATAAATTGTTAAAGCTTCCATAAAAGCCAGACTAAGCAATAAAGTACCTCGTATTTTTCCCTCTGCTTCTGGTTGTCTGGCGATCCCTTCTACAGCTTGACCCGCAGCAGTACCTTGCCCAACCCCAGGTCCAATAGAAGCAAGCCCGACAGCCAATCCAGCAGCAATAACGGAAGCGGCAGAAATCAGTGGATTCATGATAAGTTCCTCGCAAAAAAAATAAAGAAAGAAATAGTTAATGATACAATCAACCAATGAATTATGACTTACTTATTCCATCGCTAAGATTTATCCATTCAAAGTAACTAAAAAACCCGAATTGAAATAATAATATTCTTGAAGCATCAGAACTGCTTCGATATTTTCCTATCACGTAATTTTTGTTAATCCATACGACTTTTGTTCGGCCAGTTCGTTCTTTTTTTTTTTTTCCGAACTATTCTTTCTTTGGTTTGAATTCTTTGTTCTTTTTCGTGATTTAAATTCATTCAATTCAATAAACAAAAAATAACAGTCGAAACGGAAGGACTTCTATTGGAATCCCTATCTAAATTCACAATAGTAGGGCAAATTAGATATATCTTTAGTTCATATATACCTAGTTAATATCGAATATCACATATACATGTCTTTCCCCCATAACGTAAACCAACTACTCGCATCTTAGATTCAGTCGGATTCTAGAATAATTCTTCGAAACATACGCAAGGCATGTCTTATAACGATTAGATTACATACATCTAGTTCGAACCCCCCCCTTTTTTTTCCTCCTCTAACCAACCCTTTTTTTATAAATCTCCTTTTTTGTAAACCCTTATCTTCTTTTTTTAGTTATCATTATCCCACATGGGTACAATCAATCTAACTGAGAAATTCGTTAGGCCTAATCATTGCATAGAAATATCAGGATTGAATTGATCGAAGTTCATGTAATTTATTATTTATTAATTTTTTTGGTCAATCCGTGAATTGAATGAAATCAACTGAAATGAGAATCATTCTCTATACCTTCTTTTTTTTTAATCGTACGTCGTAAACAGATATCATAAGAAGTCTTACTTAGATTATGACTCCTAATATACTACCTAATAAACTAATAGTTAATAAACCCACTAATATACTAAACTAATATTTAATATTGGAATTGAATGAACAAAACCATATAAAGGGAATATTCATTGTAGGGTGGTATAAATCGACCAAACAGGAATTTGAGGAAAAAGATCTAAAAGATCTCTTTCCTTTTTTTTTTACAATTCCTTAACTTAATATCGTAATATTTTTTTTACTATTACTCTAGATCGTATATACTTTATTTAGACCTTATTTTATTTGTATATTTTTCTTCCCTAAGTCTAAGTGGATTACTTTGAGACACGCAGACATGCCGTCAGGCTAAGCTAAAAACAAAAGACTATGTCGAAAACTAATCAATGATGACCTTCCATGGATTCGCCTATATAAGCCGCAGCTAAGGTTGCAAAAATAAGAGCTTGAATGCCGCTTGTAAATAATCCAAGGAACATGACAGGTATAGGAACCACTAAAGGTACTAAAGAAACAAGAACAACAACTACCAATTCATCAGCTAATATATTTCCAAAAAGTCGAAAACTAAGCGATAAGGGTTTTGTGAAATCTTCTAAGATGTTAATGGGCAAAAGGATTGGGGTTGGTTGAATGTATTTACCGAAATAACCTAATCCCTTTTTTGTAAGGCCCGCATAGAAATATGCTACTGACGTGAGTAAAGCTAAAGCAACAGTAGTATTTATATCATTTGTGGGTGCGGCTAACTCCCCATGAGGTAACTGTATGATTTTCCAGGGTAAAAGAGCCCCTGACCAATTCGAAACAAAAATAAATAAAAACATAGTTCCAATAAATGGAACCCATGGACCATATTCTTCTCCAATCTGCGTTTTGCTCACGTCTCGAATGAATTCAAGTACATATTCAAAGAAATTCTGACTGTCAGTCGGAATGGTTTGTGGATTACGAACAGCTATAATGGCTGAACCTAATAAGATAGCAATTACAACCCAAGAAGTAATAAGTACTTGGCCATGGACTTGGAAACTTCCTATTTGCCAATAGAAATGTTGGCCTACTTCCACACCGGATATATCGTATAACTCTTTTAGTGTGTTGATGGAACATAATAAAACATTCATATTAACCTCTGAAAGAAATAGAACTTTAAAAGGAATTATTTTGATTCAACCATCTCGTTTTCGACTTGCATACTTTCATTGGATATTTTGAATACCAACCCAACTAATTACATAATATCCTCGGTTATTTTTATCTCTTTTGTGCGATTCAGAAATAGTAACCGATTCAATAAATCTATTCTATGGAGTTCCAAAAACGATTTACTTATCTTATTATTAATCAAGAATTTCGTATATAGCTAGAACGGCCCTCACAAATTGCAAATACTAATTTGTTAAGAATTAATCGAATTGAAGCTATAGCGTCATCATTTGCTGGAATCGAAATATCTGCTAGATCCGGGTCACAATTTGTATCGATTAAACAAATCGTTGGAATGCCCAAAGTCATACATTCGCGAAGAGCTGTAGATTCTTCTTGCTGATCAACAATT